TCGACTTCCCCTGGGGGTACTACAAAAGGAAGTTGATCATGGATTATCAATAAGCCTAGAATGAATTCTTCCTGGGTCGATGCCCGAGCGGTTAATGGGGACGGACTGTAAATTCGTTGGCGATATGTCTACGCTGGTTCAAATCCAGCTCGGCCCAAAAATTCGCCGCTCCATGAATATGCTATAACCAATTTGTTCTCCAGAAACAAAAATGCCTAATCCGTAAAAGAGAAAGAGTCCATTTTTGTTTCTCTATCCATGTTTTTCTCATTTGTTCTGATCTTTCTAACGATCTAGATTCATAATACTTAATCAAAGATTATGAAAGGAAAAATCGTTTTTTCTCATTGAAACCATTTTTGGCAATAAAATAAACACAGGTTACTCGTAATCCGTGTCACTTTCACTATAGTCCATATCTATGTGTATATAATATCAGTTAGTATATCATCCGTGTCTCTCTTACAACACGACGAAGAAAATGTTTTTCCGAAACCATTAAGAATATGTATACCATACACCTCGCTGGGATTGTAGTTCAATCGGTCAGAGCACCGCCCTGTCAAGGCGGAAGCTGCGGGTTCGAGCCCCGTCAGTCCCGAACTAGGATCCGATCCGATGAATGGAGAAATGAATTTCTCCATTTTCTGTGAAAAAGGAGACAGGGAGCAAGATCTAATCCCCAGTGGGGATCCTTATTTCTTTTGTTTTTCATTTCGCATTTATCATCAGACAAATACGGGAATTTCCATTTCTTCCACTAGTGCCGATTGATAAGGGAGAGACATAACATATATAGATTCGTACAATCGGTGGTATTACTATATTTAGTATTTTAAGAGATACTCGTCTGACTTTTTTTCGATTTTCTTGATGAATGAAATAGAATAGAGTGCCCCTATTTTTACCGGGAGTACATACGCAAATTGTATTCGTTTATTGTACGATACACAATGAACTTAACATAATTAACTCGACAGAGTACTTGTCAGGTTAAACGACAACCCTTTCTAGCTCCGACTTTGTTTGTGTATCCTCAATGACTAATTGGAAACAATCTATCTCATTTTCATTCAAATTGCACACTGAATTTTTGATGTATGCCTTCCAGTCCCAATCGAAGAAAAAGATACTAATCAAATAAAAGAAAAGACCAAGCAACGTTCCTTTTTATTAAATTTGTTGGAATTATATTAGATCTTTTATACTTAATCCGTCCTTTTTCCATCCCACTTATACTCTTTGGATCTGTGTGTGATCCATAGAATACCAGTCATATAATACCTCATAATTGTATGTATAAGTATAACGAAGGAGGAGTATATAAGGAAGACAGTAGGGTTATTTATAGAAAAGAAAAAGTGGAAAGGGATGAAAATTCAATGAGATTTCGGATCCAATAAAGAATCCCATTTCGGATTTAGTATGGATAAAAGATCTTCCTATGTTATACTATTCAATTCTCGACGATGAATCGATTTGATAGATCAGATATTGTTATTCATAATATTGATCCGATTCAGTATCATCAGGATGCAATTCATCCCATTTAATTTACAGGAATCAAATTTCTCATCTCTATGGGATTAGATCCCGAGTTATTGCGAAGTAAAAAAACAATGAGATTATGGAAGTCAATATTCTCGCATTTATTGCTACTGCACTGTTCATTCTAGTTCCTACTGCTTTTTTACTTATTATCTACGTAAAAACAGTCAGTCAAAATGATTAATTTGACTGAAACTTGAATTATTAGTTCTTATCAATGATTGAAGAAATGAAAGAAACGGATTCAAACTCCAAGTCTTAAATGAAATGATCTGGCTGGAATCATAAGTATCTGAGATAATAAGTATCTGAGCTGAGATAGTAGTATCTGAGCCGAGATAGTATGGTAGAAAGAATTATATAATTCTTTCTACCATACTATCTAGTATTGTATAGTCTTTATTATCATATTAATGATTTTCATAGAAAATTGTATTGTATACAGATATAGGCCTTTTTTATATAGAGAAAGCCTATATCTAGATCAATATACAATATGTATGTACATACATAGATTAGATGTATATCTAATCTAAATAGTACATCGAAATAATTCGATTATTTTTTTTTGTTTGTTTTTTTGGCTACATCTACTTGTGTGGATTTCGATCAATCCAAAATAATCGAAGGCCAACTCTTCTAATTCTTAGCTTTCTTAGAATTTATATATATAGGTCCCGAGATCTATCAAAAGAATCAATGGAGCAAGACTAGTATGGGCATATACTAATCTACTATAAATAAAAAATCAAATGAAAAATCAAATTCAAAAAATGAAATAAAAAAAGAAAAAAAAGATAAAAGAAAACGAAACCAAAGAATCTTTTTCTTTTTTGAGATTTCCCATCCCAAGAAGTCATTGCTTGATCCATTAACAGATGATCCGCGGAGTTCTATTCTATGATAACTTCTTCAGATTTGGAAAAGGAGTAGATTAATAGAGTAGACCCTCCCAATTTTTTATGCTTAAACATGACATGAGATGAGTCAAAAAAAACATAAAAAAATTTCTAGGAGTCTAAAAGAAAGGTGAAATGCGCGATATGTGGATCGCTCAACGGAAGAAAGATCTAATCTTATTATGTGTAGAACCTCTTTGGACAACAACTAGTCACTTCCAATAGAAAGTATGTATTGCCGTAATCTAATATAATTAGAATAGCGAAACGACTTTCTCTTCTCTTAGAACAGTAAAAGTAAAGAAAAAGGGAAACAAATAAAGAAAAAAAGAAAAAACCAGAAATTGGTTTTTTCTCATTGTAATATCCATAATTCTGGTAAGAGCTGGTTTATCAAAATAGAATATTTAGGAAGAATTCGGTTGGAAAAAATTTCCTATCCCTATCATGCGTAGATTTGAGTTTCGAAATACAACTATAGTAATCATTCATTGTTTGATCGAATGGTTATTATTCATTATTGTATTTTCTTATTCATTACTGTATTTCAATTTCAGTATAATTTTGAAACAGAGACATTCTTTTTTGAAAGCTTCGCAAAACGATCAATTAAACAATTGATACAATTCAATTACTCAATCGATTACTCAATTAGTAGTACCCCTAGAGTCCACTCCTTCCCCATACTACGAGTGAGAGGGAAAACGTAAAGACTACCATTAAAGCAGCCCAAGCGAGACTTACTATATCCATATGAATTATGTCTCCTATCTCTATGAAGGAATTATTCCATTATTGATCAATAATCATAGTGGAATCAATGGCGCAGAGTCAAAATAGAATTCTGACTTAAGGCTATTGATGAACCAATCCAATGAATCTACTCGTAACAAGATTATAAGATTTCTGGTAGAATCGGGAAGCATTAAGCACAAATACGATACACACACCTTTTCTTGGAAAATGAAATAGCAAACAAAGGAATACCCCTATCCTAATGGAACATGTAGGAATACTAAGACCTATTGTTTGTTACCCTTTTTTCATAAGCAAAAGACATCAAAATATACCATCAAGATAGATAACTATCTATCAGATACCTCTATTTCCTATTTGATCTAAGCCTTACTGTTTTTCTTTCTGTGAAAGAATTGGGAGACACGATCATCAGTATTACATACATTCTTTCTTTTTTTCGTAATCCCCCGAAATTTTTTTGTTTTTTCAACTTTGACTTTTACTTACTCTATAAGAATAAGAGCCGACCAACTATCTTGATTGAATGTTTGAGTACTCAGAGACTCTCGTGAGTCTGGATACAAAGTATCTTCAGTCCTTTCCACAACTTCTAAATTGATTTCGCATCAGCCTATCCAATCTAATTTCAGACAGAGTCAGTAGACACAACTTTAGTAGTGGTAGTGTAAGATAATTAGAATTCTTGATAGTCTTTCCTACAATCTCTTCTTCAATCCTAGGAGCAAAAATGGAGTGTCCTTTAGGAACCTTTAGATACCAAGATTTCCAACCTCTTACTTTCGTAGTTGTGAATCCCAGAATTGACTCTCACTATTTATTTTATTCAATTGATAAAATAAATGTCCGAACCAATCACAATCATATTAATAAGTAAGGCTTACTTCATCCCTATTTGTACCGGTTTGGCCCACACCCAAAACCCAGATTTTGAGAAAAAAATGGATTTTTTTTTATAGAACTACAGATTCTCAAAATAAAGTATCGATAGGCTTATCCTTTTGCCTCTCCTTCTCCGGGGGCAGAATTCGTCGAGTTAAATCAGCAGAATAAGAAATCCCAAGTTTTTTGTTGATCAGGCGACACCCAGATTTGAACTGGGGATAAAGGATTTGCAGTCCCCCGCCTTACCACTTGGCCATGTCGCCAAACCAAATCCGATCCAAAATGGATAAAATCAAAATAGTATCCATCCATATTCTATTACTAATTCTTTTTTTTCTTTTTTTATTGGATTATTGGATCCAGTTTAGATTATTCTCTTCGATTGGTTATATCTCAAAACCGCTGAAAAGCTCCCCTTCTCTTTCTATTGATAAGATAAAAAATAGATTTCCGGTCACAGACTGAAAAATTCAGGGCAAATTGGAACCATTAACTATTTGTATTTGTTTTGAATTAGTGAAAGGTTCTTCAATTTGTATCTCAAATTGTTGCGTTTCCTTAATGGCATAACAAAATCAAATTGATTTATGACTAATCAGTATCAATTATTTTCAATAATCAATCTTTTTCAATTTCAATTATAACAATCATATAACAATCAATTATAACAATATATATGTGTATATGTAAACCTCAAAACAGAAATTGTTACACAGATACCGGGGCGGGTCTCTCTTATGTATGTATCCCTATAGAGAATCGTCGTGCCTTATTTTTTTTTCATTTTATATATGCAATAGAAAAAATAGGAATTATGATATAGTGCGACCTGACCTCTGTCGCCACAAGTGAAATTACGATAAAAGATGTGATATGCGGATAGGTGGATAGCTATATCATATCGGCATGCGCTTAATAAATTACTACTCTACTCCTATTACGCAATTCAATCATATTTTATATATTCTACTAGCAAAACAAGAATCCGAAAATTTTTTTGAACATGAAATGAAATTAAGTATGCTAAAAAGGGAAACTCTATATTATATTGCTCCTGTCTTTCTTTATCTCATTCATAGAGATTCGATTTCATCCTGAATCCATTTATTTTTTTGGTACCCAATCAATCTGATCGTAATATCATAATAATTAAGTAGAAATTGGATGAATTTGGATATTCCATATAAGACTCCATAAGTGTAAGTGACAGAATTTTTCCGGGAATGCTTTATCAATTCATTTCCATTTGTACCTATCGCAAATTCGAACTTGCGTTGAAAATGCTCTTCATTCCTCTGTCTCATTTCCGTTCATACGTATGAAATACATATATGGAGTTGGCTAAAATTTCATGTGATTCAGTAAACAGAATATACATTCCATCATTGCTAGATCGATCCGTATGGTTCGATAAATAGTGAGCTAATAATGGGATTTTTCGATAAAGAGGAAACTTAAGATGCTCCGGAATAATGGAAATGAGGGAATGTCCACAATACCTGGATTTAGTCAGATCCAATTTGAGGGATTTTGTAGGTTCATTAATGAGGGCTTGACGGAAGAATTTCATAAGTTTCCAAAAATTGAAGATACAGATCAAGAAATGGAATTTCAATTATTTGTGGAAAGATATCAATTGGTAGAACCCTTGATAAACGAAAGAGATGCTGTGTATGAATCACTCACATATTCTTCTGAATTATATGTACCTGCGGGATTAATTTGGAAAACCGGTAGAGATATGCAAGAACAGACCGTTTTTATTGGAAACATTCCTCTAATGAATTCCCTGGGAACCTTTATAGTAAATGGAATATACAGAATTGTGATCAATCAAATATTGCAAAGTCCTGGTATTTACTACCGTTCAGAATTGGACCATAACGGAATTTCCGTCTATACCAGCATTATAATATCAGATTGGGGAGGAAGATCGGAATTAGAAATTGATAGAAAAGCAAGGATATGGGCCCGTGTGAGTAGGAAACAAAAAATATCTATTCTAGTTCTATCATCAGCTATGGGTTCGAATCTAAGAGAAATTCTAGATAATGTTTGTTACCCTGAAATTTTCTTGTCTTTCCCGAACGATAAGGAGAAAAAAAAGATTGGGTCAAAAGAAAATGCTATTTTGGAATTTTATCAACAATTTGCTTGTGTAGGCGGGGATCTGGTATTTTCTGAGTCCTTATGTGAGGAATTACAAAAGAAATTTTTTCAACAAAGATGTGAATTAGGAAGGATTGGTCGACGAAATATGAACCGGAGACTGAATCTTGATATACCTCAGAACAATACATTTTTGTTACCACGAGATGTATTGGCTGCTGCGGATCATTTGATCGAAATGAAATTTGGAATGGGTACACTTGACGATATGAATCACTTGAAAAATAAACGTATTCGTTCTATAGCGGATCTGTTACAGGATCAATTCGGACTGGCTCTTGTTCGTTTAGAAAATGCGGTTCGAGAAACTATATGTGAAGCAATTGAGTATAAATTGATACCGACTCCTCAAATTTTGGTAACTTCAACTTCATTAACAACCACTTATGAATCGTTTTTTGGCCTACATCCTTTATCTCAAATTTTGGATGGAACTAATCCATTGACACAAATCGTTCATGGGCGAAAATGGAGTTATTTGGGTCCTGGAGGATTGACGGCGCGAACTGCTAGTTTTCGGATACGAGATATTCATCCTAGCCACTATGGACGTATTTGTCCAATTGACACGTCCGAAGGAATCAATGTTGGACTTAGTGGATCCTTAGCCATTCATGTGAAGATTGACTATTGGGGATCCATAGAGAGTCCATTTTATGAAATATCTGAAAGATCAAAAGAGGCACAGATAGTTTATTTATCACCAAATAGAGATGAATATTATATGGTAGCAGCAGGAAATTCTTTGGCCTTGAATCAGGGTATTCAGGAGGAACAGGTTGTTCCAGCTCGATACCGTCAAGAGTTCCTGACTATTGCATGGGAACAGATTCATCTTAGAAGTATTTTTCCCTTCCAATATTTTTCTATTGGAGCTTCCCTCATTCCTTTTATCGAGCATAATGATGCGAATCGGGCTTTAATGAGTTCTAATATGCAGCGCCAAGCAGTTCCGCTTTCTCAGTCCGAGAGGTGCATTGTCGGAACTGGACTGGAACGCCAAACGGCTCTAGATTCGGGGGTTTCCGCTATAGCCGAACACGAGGGAAAGATCATTTATACTGATCCTCACAAGATCATTTTATCAAGTAATGGGGACACTACTACTACTATAAGTATTCCATTAGTTATCTATCAACGTTCCAACAAAAATACTTATATGCACCAAAAACCTCAGGTTCCGCGGGGTAAATGCATTAAAAAGGGACAAATTTTAGCGGACGGTGCGGCTACAGTTGGTGGGGAACTCGCTTTAGGAAAAAACGTATTAGTAGCTTATATGCCATGGGAAGGTTACAATTCTGAAGACGCAGTACTAATTAGCGAACGTCTGGTATATGAAGATATTTATACTTCTTTTCACATCCGGAAATATGAAATTCAGACTCATGTGACAAGCCAAGGACCCGAAAGAATCACTAAGGAAATACCGCATCTAGAGGCTCATTTACTCCGCAATTTAGACAGAAATGGAGTTGTGATGCTGGGATCTTGGGTAGAAACAGGTGACGTTTTAGTAGGTAAATTAACGCCTCAGATAGAAAACGAATCGTCGTATGCTCCAGAGGATAGATTATTACGGGCCATACTTGGAATTCAGGGATCCGCTGCAAAAGAAACTTCTCTAAAACTACCTATAGGCGGAAGAGGTCGCGTTATTGATGTGAGATGGATCCGGAAAAAAGGGGGTTCTCGTTATAATTCAGAAACGATTCGTGTATATATTTCACAGAAACGTGAAATCAAAGTAGGTGATAAAGTAGCTGGAAGACATGGGAATAAAGGTATCATTTCCAAAATTTTGCCTAGACAAGATATGCCCTATTTGCAAGATGGAACACCTGTGGATATGGTCTTCAACCCATTAGGAGTACCATCACGAATGAATGTGGGACAGATATTTGAATGTTCGCTCGGGTTAGCGGGGGATCTGCTAAAGAGACATTATAGAATAGCACCTTTTGATGAGAGATATGAGCAAGAGGCTTCGAGAAAACTAGTGTTTTCCGAATTATATGAAGCCAGTAAGCAAACAAAAAATCCATGGGTATTTGAACCCGAATATCCGGGAAAAAGCAGAATATTGGATGGAAGAACAGGAAATCCTTTTGAACAACCTGTTCTAATAGGAAAGTCCTATATTTTAAAATTAATTCATCAAGTTGATGATAAAATCTATGGACGTTCTAGTGGACATTACGCACTTGTTACACAACAACCCCTTAGAGGAAGGGCGAAGCAAGGGGGACAACGAGTAGGAGAAATGGAAGTTTGGGCTCTAGAGGGATTTGGTGTTGCTCATATTTTACAAGAGATGCTTACTTATAAATCTGATCATATTAGAACTCGTCAAGAAGTATTTGGTGCTACGATCAGTGGAAGAAGAATATCTAACCCGGAGGAGGCTCCAGAATCTTTTCGATTGCTCGTTCGAGAACTACGATCTTTAGCTCTAGAACTGAATCATTTCCTTGTATCTGAGAAGAACTTCCAGATTAATAGGAAGGAAGCTTGATCTGAATGAATCAAATCAGAATTTCTATTCTATGATTGACCGATATAAACATCAACAACTTCGAATTGGACTAGTTTCTCCTCAACAAATAAAGGCTTGGGCCAACAAAATCTTACCTAATGGAGAGATAGTTGGAGAGGTGACAAAGCCCTCTACGTTTCATTATAAGACCAATAAACCGGAAAAAGATGGATTGTTTTGTGAAAGAATCTCTGGGCCCATAAAAAGTAGAGTTTGTGCTTGTGGAAATTATCAAGGTATTGGAGCTGAAAAAGAAGACTCGAACTTTTGTAAAGAATGCGGGGTGGAATTTGTTGATTCTCGGATACGGAGATATCAAATGGGATACATCAAACTCGCATGTCCAGTGACTCATGTGTGGTATTTGAAACGTCTTCCTAGTTATATCGCGAATCTTTTAGATAAATCCCTTAAGGAATTAGAAGACCTAGTATACTGCGATGTGTGATTTGATCAACATTTTCGTTTTACAGATTCGGACTGAGAAACTGTCATCCCATTCAATCCGATTGGGATGCCCCCGGCTCTGACATGTGTTTTGGGAGAAGTAGAAGTAACATGAAACTCAGAATTATAGGTGTATTCAATACTTCCAAATGAAAGGGGAATTGATCCATGGTCGATTCCGTATAAATAGGAATTGCTAGTTATACCTCGTGAAAAAAAAAGACTTTTTTGTGGAATCAGCTATTCCATTTCTTTATAGAGAGATTCCGTTTAAGCAAGCAAGCATGGTTACAGAAGTCTATCTATCGCATATATGCTTCAAGGGGCATCATGGCATAACCATCGAGGTGAGTAGGGGCCTAAAAGATCGAATAGAACGATATATATATAGACAAGTAAATCCCTTACGAGTCCCCAAGTATTCTTTTAAGGGGATTCATCATTTGACGGGAAGTAGACTACTCAAAAATCTCACATTTTCATTTTGTCATAAGTAATTTGGAAAATGAAAGTAAAAAAAAAAAAGAAGAATGAATCGTTGGTCCTTAGTGGGGGAACTTGAGTAAGGAGTAGTTCTTTGTTTGTAGGGTTTTTCGAACAAACTTTTAAAATCAGACCTTTTTTGAGGTAACTACTTGAGCCGGATGAAAGGAAACCTTCACGTCCGATTTTAAAGGGGGGAATCCAATCCTACAGGAACCTATCTCGATTTTTCTTTTGCTAGGCCCATAGCTAAAAAACCTACTTTCTTACGATTACG